TTTCTTGTGGCGAAGACTGGCAAGACAAATAATACTCCCTATAGTCCCTAAAATTTGTTGTTTCGCCGATTTATAGTTCCCTTTTTTTCTGCGCTTGCTTTCCTTATCTTATTTTAGTATCTAGTCAAATTTTTCCATTCTAATAAAAAAAAACTCTTGATTATTGATACATTCTATCAATTTCAATTGGTCACTAACGACAGAGTTACATCACACCCCCTCCCATTTTTCAATACAAATTTGTATTGAAAAATAAAGAAAAGGGGGGTAAAGTGAATTCTTCTTAATATACATACTAGGATTAGGACTATCAGACAAGTAATTCCTGACACCTGGTCGAAAAGGAATAGAAAGTCTAAAGAGAGGCAAAAAGGCTTTTAATAGTTTTTTTTTTCTTTTTTACGAATTTAATTTTAATAAAGCTAAATAGACAGATCTAAAAATTCATTTCGGATAATTGAACCTTCTCAAATTGTTTCTTTTTAAGAACCAAAAAGATTTGTGCCAAAACGACCGATCCTAAGAAGAACAAAAGGCCTTGGACACGTAATGGATCTTGAAGTACTATTTCCGCATCCCCCTGACCAAATCCACCCACATTAGGATTACTCGTTAATGGTTGATCGAGTTTAATGGATTCGCCCTCTGAAACAAGAAGTTCTAGGCCTCTAGGGATAATATCAATTACTTGGCGTTCATTCGATGCATCCACTATGGTTATTTCGTATCCCCCTTTTTCTTTTCGTAAAATTTTGCTTATTATCCCTCCTGCCGTAGCATTATAAACTGTATTGTTACTTTTACTACCATCAGGATAAATCTGACCCCTTCCCCTGTTTCCACCTACGTATATAGGATATTTTAAGAAGTGAACATCTTTATTAGTAGCAGGGTCTGGGGCAAGAATAGGAAAGGTTATTTCACTATATTTTTGACCAGGAACAGGACCTATCACAAGAATATTTTTTTTATTGGGGCGATAATTCTGAAAAGACAGGTTTCCTATCTTTTCTTTCATCTCGGGTGAAATACGATCGGGGGGGGCTAATTCAAATCCCTCCGGTAAAATAAGAACAGCTCCCACATTCAAAGCTCCTTTTTTACCATTAGCTAGAACTTGTTTTAGCTGCATATCATAAGGAATTTTAACAACTGCTTCAAATACAGTATCAGGAAGTACCGCTTGTGGAACCTCAATATCCACGGGCTTACTAGCTAAATGGCAATTGGCACATACAATACGCCCAGTTGCCTCTCGTGGATTTTCATAATTCTGCTGGGCAAAAATTGGATATGCACTTGAAATGGATGCCCAAGTTATTATATATATCATGAGTGAGACAGATATGGAGCGAGTAATCTCTTCCCTTATCCAAGAAAAGGTATTTCTAGTTTGCATGGTCCAATCGTTTATCCCGAAAATTTCTACAATAAAGTTAGGTAGGTCGATAATATACTTTCCTAGCCACAATTCTGCTATTTACATTTACTGAAAAAATAAAAATTTTTTGTTGAACTATACAAGGAATCCCTCATGGGTAAAAAAGAGTAAAGTAAATACGACTTTGATTTGGTTATGATGTATAAGGTAAGAAAGATTAGAATTGGATCAGTGAATCTTTTTTTAGTCATTTATTGCATGATAAATCACTACAAGTGACGGAGATACACGATTTAAATAACGAAAGATCCAATATTTAAAAATTGTATCAAGAATGACTGGAAAGGTAGAAACTAGACCAGATAAAATTTGCTCATAATGAGCAAACCCAAAATCTTTGTAAATATAACCGATCATTAGTTCCCAACCGTGAGGCGAATGGAATCCGATACATAAATCAGTTAATAAAAGAATCGAAAAAGCTTTAATTGTATCACTTAAATTATATAGGAATTCTTGAACCCAAGAATTCAGAATAAAAAGCTTTTCCTTACCCCAAAAGGAATAACCACTTAGAATAACGAAAGATATTAGATTTGTCGAGAAGTGCAAGATTGTATGGATACGATACTCATTGTGTATCTTGATGAATTGGATCGTTTCTTTGTGGATTCCTAGACGAAATTGTTGTAAATCGGTTTCTGGGTATTCCTTTATCATTTCATCCAGCTGGAATAGTTCCTCTAATTGTATGAATTTTTCTAGAACACTTTTTTCTTGAATATCATTCAAGAAAGTTTCGCATTGTCTAGTATTCCACCAATTAGTAATCCAAGTTTTCAAACTTTTATTACAGCAGAGAGAGATCAACCAGGGCAAAAAGACTATAGATGTAAAATAAAAAAAAGGAATGAATGCTTTCTTTTTTGCCATTTTGAAGCTGTGAATTGTTAATGAACTTACCGCATTTGTTGATTCTATTAGATCTACTATTTCTATCGAGCATGAGTTTCTATTCTAATTCGAATAGAATGTATTGAGCCTCTAATCCCTTTTATCTTTTTCTTTTTATTCAATACTTAGTCTTTGCTTTGAATCTAGAAAGAATAAAGAAATAGACTCAGAATACACTTCGAATTTGAATCAAGAAAAAATTGGATTTCCAGGATGTTATTCCCCCTTTTTTTCGATCAATACTAAAAGAACTTTTTCAAATTTTTTTTTTCAAATAAAAAATATGATTCTATTTTCGAGACAAATAAACTCTCTTTCTTTTCTATCAAATATATCAAAAAAACGAGCATATTAAAGAATAGATTAATGTTCAATTGAAAAAAAGAAAGAAATTCTTTCGTTTTTTCTTCCTACTGCCAAAGCATTTAGTCTTTAAAAAGGAATTCATTTCAAAATACTTCAATTGGTACACGCAAGAAGTAAGCCAATTCAGCAGCTTTTTGCTCAATTTCTCGTGTAGTAAAATTCTCATCAGTACGAATTAAAGGAATAGCCCCTTGACCTCGAATTTCCATATAAAGGACACGCCGAGCAGAAACACCCTCTTTAACTTCTATTCTGATGGACTGAATATCTTTCATAAGGAATCGTAAAAAGATGCGACGGCTTTTTCCAGGAAATCCCCAACGAAAAATACGTACTATCCCTTCTTTTCGGTCGAAAAGATCATAACCACTACCCACATTCCACAAAATAGTGCACCACAAATAGCAACTAATAAAGAGACCCGCGATCCCATAGAAAGACATCACAATCCCTTGTGGAAAAAAAATGATTTGCTGAGACGCAAATAACGATATAAAATTTCTACCAAGATAACTGGAAGTTCCAACCAATAAGAATCCCAATGAACCTAAAAATAGGATAAAGGCCCAGCAGAAATTACTTGTTTTTCGAGACCCCGTTATAAATTCTATCCATAGAGATTCTGATCGCCAACTCATATATATTAGATCCAGTTATACAATTTTTTAGAATTGAGAAAATATGACTTTCCTTTTTTTGTTTTCACAGTAACTCTCATTAACTATAACTATTTTGTTGTGAATCTTTACCTTAGGAGTAATTCATAGAATTGTTTATATCAAAAATAATAACATCTCCTTCCTTTATACGATCCCCTATAACTATATACAAATAAATACATTGACTTTAATTTCATACAGCGGCCCGATGATGATCCATTTTTCAAAAGAGCGCAAATTTAGTTACCCCATATAAGACGTTTACACATGTATAAAAGCTTTTTTTAGTTATGTTTGTAGGAATCTATGTGTTTATACAATATTCTACCAAATGGGTCTTATCGAATCGAAGTTTTTAAACTAAAAAAGGGAGTGATACGATTGGGTCTGATCCGATCTAAAAAATCTTATTTTTTTGAATATGAAGAAATAAAGAAGCCATTGCAAGTGCCGGAAAGACTAGGCCTACTAAAGGCACAAAAATAGAGGGTAAGTTATTGAAAGTTGTCATAAAATGGGGTACCTCAATTTAATATTTGTACCTGTTATTGTTATATTCTGAATTCTAAAGATATCTTAGAATATCTTGTATTTTTATTATTTCTATTATATATATTATATAATTATACTAAGTATCTTTAAGTAAATATATATCTAATACTAATATACAACCTAATAGAAATATATAGAATAGAACCTACTAGAAATAGAATAAAAAAATAGGTACAAGAAACGCCAAACTAAATAAATGGACTTATTCATCTTTCAAAATCAAATAGATGTATTATCATAATCCCCCTGTTAGATTTATTATTCTTTTTGTCTTCTAATAGTCATGAATAAAGAAAAAATTTTATTCCATTAAAAATTTCTACAAAATTTATTGGAATCTGATCCAACAACAGGGAATTTTCGGGAAATGCAAAAAGATGCAAGACTCTCTATATATCTATATCTCTATTTAAATTATCTATACATATGCAAGCAAGAGAGGAAAAAAAACTTTGTTTAATTTTTCTAGTCTAAGTTGAACTTCCCGAAAGAAAAAATTCACTTTTTATCTTGTTGATAAAGGTTTACTGAGTAGTAAACAATAATATCGATAAAAAAACGATTCGAAAGAAAAATGAATTTTTCAGGGTTTTCGTTTAATTATGATAAACTAACTGTTCTATTTGATTTCATTTTTGTTCAAAGGAAAAAAAGCATGGAGCTGAAATAACTCACTTACAACACCTTTTAAAGGATTACGTGGTACAATTGCATCCAATAAGCCCTTATGGAATAAAGATTCAGCCGCTTGTGAACCTTCAGGCACGGCTTTTTTCAATGTTTGTTCAATTACTCTTTTACCCGCAAATGCAATATAGGCATAGGGTTCGGCAATAATGATATCTCCCAACATACCAAAACTTGCTGTCACTCCACCGGTAGTAGGAGATGTAAGAATTGATATATAGAATAACTTTTTACTTGATTGATAATCACATAAAACCGAAGAAATTTTAGCCATTTGCATCAAACTTAAACTTCCTTCTTGCATTCGTGCTCCTCCGGAAGAACACACTAAAATAAGAGGTAAACATTGATTGGTAGCATACTCGATCAAACGAGTTATTTTTTCGCCTACTACGGATCCC